CTTCAATCTCCCTTTTCCAGTTCAGCACAAAAATTGAAGATTTAGTTACGATTGAAAGTTTTCTACTATCATCCATAGACCCTTTATTCATACTCATTCAATTGAAAGAATTGATCCAATCAAAAAAATTATGCTTCTCGACTTCATAATCCAATTTTTTTTATTCCAATTCTGATTGACTTTTGGATAGAAATCGTGAGAATGTATTTTATTTCCTCAAATAAAATATTGAGGGATAAAGGATTAAATCTTTTTAAGAAATAAAGTTTTTGATCTGAATATGAAAAATAAAAAATGGAAAGACCGCTTAACTATTGAAGTTGTTAATAGAACGAATCACACTTTTACCACTAAACTATACCCGCTACATATTCATTATTGGATATGAATGGACCATTTGTCCAACACTATTTGGACAAAAAAGTAATGAGACACAGTCAAGATAAAGATAGCATCAGAATCATTAAAATTCCAGCATTGACATGTATTTTGTTCTGACGCGGGCTTGAAAGAAAATAAAAGAAAATTAGATTTTATATTTATAATTTTTATATTTATAATAAAAATATAATAAATATATTATAATAAATATATATAATTAATAAATATATATAATTAATATATAAAATATATATATATAAATAATAATAATGTTAATGTATATATTATATATAATATAAATAATATTAAATAATATAAAAATATATATTAAAATATAAAATAAAAATATATATATAATATATATAATATATATAGATAATATATATAGAATATAAATATAATATAGAATATAAATATAGAATAAATATATATATAGTATGTAGAAATAGATAGAAATATAGATAGTATAAATATATATAGTATATAGAAATAAGATTAAGATAATAAATATTAATAATATTAAGAAATATAAATTAATATTAATAATATTAATATATATTAATCTGGATTATATAGAATTTAAGATAATTTACTGGATTATAGATAATTTAGAGAATTTCTAAGATAATCTATATAAATCCATATATTAGAATCTAACACTATTTCTAATAACTAATAATGGGAATTAAAATATCTCTTCTTGTTTCGATAAGAATTTTGATTTAATATAAAAACAAAAATTGTTTTGTTCGTTGGAACAAAAGAAGTACTGGCCCGGCCAGTACTTAACCAGGCCGGGTAAACGAACCCTTTGTACAAAATCAAAGAAATAAGAAATAAAGTATTCTTTCTATATGTAGAAATCTGTTTCGACTCATTATAAAAATTTAATTAATTTAATTACTGATCAAATTCGTGGATATCTGACACTTTATCCATTTTTTTATGTGTTTTTATTACACTTTTTCTATATTTTAGTTATTAGATTTTTATCTATTGTTATTGTTCGAATTTCATTTAAAATGAAAGAAGTGAAGTATATATTCTTATTATATTCTTATATACAATGATTACATTAATGATTACATTACTTTTTTTTTTTTAGATTACTTAATCTTATAATTAATAAAAAAGAAGGAAAATACAAATTTTTCTCAATCTTGGCTTCACGTGTCACATCACACGATAAACTTTAATTTTTCAATGGGGAGAGGTGGCTGAGTGGACTAAAGCGTCGGATTGCTAATCCGTTGTACGAATTTTTCGCACCGGGGGTTCGAATCCCCCTCTCTCCGACCCACCCGATCACTTGAATTTTTATAATTTTGAAGAATTTCTTATTATTAATTTTCTTTTATTTTTATGAAATTTTTATCTTTCTTTATCTAGTATCTATTCCATTTATTGATAGATTTACCTATGAAAAACGAAAAACGAATCTCATCTCTTTTTTTATTCCTCGCGCCCAGGATTACGCCCCGGATCATTAGATAAGAATCCGAAGATGAAGAGAGAAACAAAGAATATTACTACTGTGTAAACGAAGAATTTAAGAGTAAACATTACATAATCTCCAAGATAAATAATATAATTTTTTTTTTTAAAGGAAATAGATCACCTATTTTACGACACACGCTATACATTAATATATTTACATTATATTGCCATATCTATAATAATGAATTTATTGCCATATCTATAATTATAATTACTACTGTGTAAACGAAGAATTTAAGAGTAAACATTACATAATCTCCAAGATAAATAATATAATTTTTTTTTTTAAAGGAAATAGATCACCTATTTTACGACACACGCTATACATTAATATATTTACATTATATTGTCATATCTATAATTAGATATTGTATGGGATCTTAGAAAGAGAAGGTTAGAACAAAGGAAGAAATAAGCTGATCAAAAATCAGCGCTCCCTTATTAAAATTTAAAATTAAATTCAATATATCAATATACAATATAAAATACCAGAATTTAGCTTTTTTAATCGAGGGTTCCTAATGTCAGACTTATCCGATCTTATTTATTTTTTTAATCAAAATATCATCTTTTTTTATCGAAGAAATCACGAATATAAATTGAATAGAGATTCATTTTTTATCGAAAACTTACGGCAGCTTGCCAAACAAAGGCTAAGAGAAAAAAGAGTACAGGGATAACTGGCATAACGTCTACGATTGGATTGAAAAAGGCATAAGCCTCGGGTAATTTGGCGAATAAAAAACTACTCGAATAAAGGTTAGAATTAAGACAGATACAGATTAAACTAAAAGTATTAAACATAACAAACATTTTTTTCTTGTTCTTTAAAATGAAATTGAAATGATAATAAATTATCAGATTTGATTGAGTTGTTTTTATGAGATAAAAATAAAAAAGGTGGATAAAAGATAAAAAAAATTCTTCTTTTTCTTTTACCTCTCCTCAATCAAAAATACTTCCTTACATTTTACAATCAAGTTAAATTAAAATACTTAGAATATAAGGAATTCTACTTTCATACAATATCTTAATTGAATTTTATGTAATGATCAATGAATCTTTTTTATTCTATATCTACATGTGTTGAATCCTAGGGACAACATGTCCTATATTTATTTTGGTTGGTTATTGACGAATAGTCAATATTGAGCTTAGGTTTTCTTAGAAAAAAAGAAAAATGGGGCGTGGCCAAGCGGTAAGGCAACGGGTTTTGGTCCCGTTACTCGGAGGTTCGAATCCTTCCGTCCCAGGTCGTTATTCATCATAAACGAGGGATTCTTCTCTATTTAAATAGAATTTAAATTCAAATTAAGGAATTAAAAATTTTTCTGTTTAACGTTGGATACAATGTGATCCAATCCTTTATTCTGAAATTTAATAATGATTCTAAGTAGCTGAAAATCTTTAGCCATTCATGGGGATTTCTTTTTCATTTGAATAAAAGTAAAAATAAAAGATTTTTTTTTCATGTGATTTTCTTCATATGATAAAATATGGGGTTAATTTAAGTGAAATCCTTTTCGGACAAAAACTTATCTATCTATGGATAGGTAAGTGTGATATATTATATATCGGTTCAGCCAATGACTATTCATGATTTCATATTGAATCAATTGCATACGCTTCAAAATAAAAATCAAGGGAGAGGGATGTTATGGTAAAACTTCGTTTGAAACGATGTGGTAGAAAGCAACGTGCGACTTGAAGGACATGATTGGCTGTGGATTTTGCCATCCATCATTTTCTATAGGAATGAAGATGCTCTTGTCTCGACATAGTTTGTCCTGCTAGGAACCTAATTTCATTTGCCTTAGGTTGGTAAATAAAAAGACTAATGGTATAGCATATGGTGGAGCTCGAGTAAAAACGATTGATTTATTTATCGGGAGAATAATCTAGGGTTAGTGATAATCAATAAGTTAGACCAACTTTGTAAATAGATCATTAGTAAATAGATCATCAATAGAATATATAAATGGAGAGGTTAAAATTTTAACAAGTTTGAAATAAAAAAAAAAAGTCAAATTTGTCGAAATTTTAAAACTGTTTTGATCAAAAGTGTATCACAAAGAAATCAATCTTTCGTATGATTGTTCTTTTTTCCATATAAAAAAAAGGTATGTTGCTGCCTTTTTGAAAAGGAGTAAGGATCACCAAAGTAATGTCTAAACCCAAAGATTTCACAAATCGTAAAGCAAAGACAACGAATTCCGGAACAAGTAAATACTATTTTCACTTGTCTCAACAATTGGATCAGAATGAGCAAAAAAAAAATAGATCCTAAAGGAGACAAAAAAATAAGTTAGAGACAGCTCAATAAATTAGAAAGATTTCCTTTCGAACTCTTTTAAAACTATCCAACTTGAGTTAGGAGTACGACTGAGATTTTTTTTCTGTAAAGATATACTGTAAAGATATAATATAGTATAAATAGTATAATTATAGAATATATAGTATATTATAGTATATAGAATAGAATTATAGAATCATCTTTTCTTGAGCCGTATGAGGCGAAAACCTCCTATACGTTTCTAGGGGGGGCATCCTTTATCTACATCTATCCCAATGAGCCATCTATCGAATCGTTGCAATTGATGTTCGATCCCGAAGAGAAGGAAGAGATCTTCGAAAAGTGGGTTTTTATGATCCGATAAATAATCAAACTTATTTAAATGTTCCTGCTATTCTATATTTCCTTGAAAAGGGTGCTCAACCCACAGGAACTGTTCATAATATTTTAAGGAAGGCAGAACTCTTTAAATAAATAATTTCGAGTTTATTTTGATCAGAATAAAAGTCATGAATAGAAAAAGCTAGTACCTATCCTTAGTACCTATCCTTGTGTAATTCTTTATTCAAAGTTTGGTCTTTTCTTGTTCTATCTTAATCTTATTCTTACTTAATTTAGTTTATTTTATTTCTTTTTTTCTTGTTGTGGAACCCCCCCCCAACAGGGGGGGGGTAATCTTTCTTCTTGTATTTGTATTGTACCTTTATTTATTTTTATTTATTTTTTGATTAAGGAAACCTGATATTTTTTTTTTCTATATTTTATATCTACCTTATTTTTTACGCTCAAATCTCTTATTTATCATTTGTGTTGTGCTAATCCAATATCTAATAATATCCAATACAATATTTTATTTAATTCTAATTATATTATATTTATTATTATATATTATATTAATTATATTATTATATTAATTATATTACTAATATTAATATTATATTAATTATATTTTATATTAATATTAATTATATTACTAATATTAATATTTTATAATATTAATATTAATTATATTACTAATATTTAGATTTTATTTTATTTATTTAATTTATTAAATATTAATATTTTTTTTTTTTATAAAAAGTCCATTCATATTGACAATGGCGTATCGAACAGATATAATTATCTCGTAGATAAGTGGTTTGTCAATTTGCCAATTCTATTTTTAATCTCTTGTTTTTTGAACCGGATCCTATTGATATTTTGTTGTTTAGATTGGTTTTCTTCCTAGTTCCATGTTTTGATGTAGTTGTGCAGTTCAATTCCATTGATTTTTATTTTATTTTTATTTTGATCATATCTACACATCATATAGATCCGGGTTGCTAACTCAACGGTAGAGTACTCGGCTTTTAAGTGCGACTATGATCTTTTACACATTTGGATGAAGGAAGGAATTCGTCAAGACTATTGGTAGAGTTTATAAGAACGCGACTGATCCTGAAAGGTAATGAATGGAAAAAAGAGCATGTCGTTAAATATGAAATATAATTTTAATAAATAAAATAATCATAAAAAAATTTAATACTCATAATATAACATAGGAATTCTAGTTGGGTCTAGTGAATAAATGGATAGAGCCTTATGGCTCCAATTCGAGTAAGACGAAAAAGTAACGAGCTTATCTTCTTAATTTGAATTAATTTGAATGAAGACCCGATCTAATTAGACGTTAAAAATAGATTAGTGCCTGATGCGGGAAAAGGTTCTCTTGTTAATTGTGAGTGGACCATTGATTCTTTTTTTTTCTTGAATCCTAATTATTCTTTATTTTAAATTTAAGACAGATGTGTACTAAGAAATAGTATACTGATAAAAAAAATTTATTCCAAGGTCAAAAGAGCGATCGGGTTGCGAAAATAAAAGATTTTATACCTTTTCCTTATTTTTCTTCTTGTTATTTTATATTTTCTTTATTTCTTTTATTGTTATTCTAGTTATATTAACAATAAATCCGATTGTATAGAAAGGGAAAGAAAAAAGATCTGTTGATTGGGCTCTCTGTCTCCGGGGTATATATTCTTTATTTGTTCTTAACTTTTATATAATCTATATAATCTTTTTACCATTACGTTATTTACATCACAATCAATATAAATATAACAGTATGTATATATAATAATATATAATATAATATAAAAAATATAATATAAAAGTATAATATAAAAGATATCTTAAAATAAATAAATTATAATATATAATAATAATAAAGTATAGAATTTTATAATTTATAATAAAGGATATCTAAAAAAAAATGTAATGTAATTGTATTACTGTAGTGTAATACTGTATATTACTGTATATACTAATAATACACTAATATACTACAGTGTTATTTATAGTTCTAGTATAGTATAAAAGTATAAAGAATATACTACGTATAATATACAATACACATACGCCGTTCTGACCATATTGCACTATGTTATCATTTAATAACAATAACACAAGAAGCGACTCCCTTTTTTGTTTTTGTTTTCATCAGTATAAATGTACGTAAATGGAAAAATTTCTGGATTTCGGCAACAAAACTTCCTATATCCGCTACTCTTTCAGGAGTATATTTACTCACTTGCTCATGATCATAACTTCAATAGTTTGATTTTTTACGAACCCGTGGAAATTATTGGTTATGACAATAAATCTAGTTTAGTACTTGTGAAACGTTTAATTACTCAAATGTATCAACAGAATTTTTTTATTTCTTCGTTTAATGATTCTAACAAAAAAGAATTTTGGGAGTACAAGAATTTTTTTTCTTCTCATTTTTCTTCTCAAATGGTATCAGAAGGTTTTGGAGTCATTCTGGAAATTCCATTCTCGTCGCAATTAGTATCTTTTTCTGAATCTTCTGAAGCAAAAAAAATACTAAAATATCAGAATTTACGATCTATTCATTCAATATTTCCCTTTTTAGAGGACAAATTTTTACATTTGAATTATGTGTCAGATCTACTAATACCTCATCCCATACATCTGGAAATCTTGGTTCAAGTACTTCAATGCTGGATCAAGGATGTTCCTTCTTTGCATTTATTGCGATTTCTTTTCCACGAATATCATAATTTGAATAGTCTCGTTACTTCAAAGAAATTCATTTACGCCTTTTCAAAAATAAAGAAAAAATTCCTTTGGTTCCTATATAATTCTTATGTATATGAATGCGAATATTTATTCCTATTTATTCGTAAACAATCTTCTTATTTACGATCAACATCCTCTGGAGTCTTTCTTGAGCGAACACATTTCTATGTAAAAATAGAGCATCTTATAGTAGTGTGTTGTAATTCTTTTCAGAAGATCCTATGCTTTCTCAAGGATACTTTCATGCA